AGTCAATTCACGAGGTTTTTTAAAACCACCAGTGAGATACACACGAAATACGTGCAGAATCATCATTAAGACCATCATACTTGCCGACCATCGATGAACTGATCGGATTAACCAACCAAAGTTAGCTTCAGTCATTATATATTGAACAGAAGCAAAAGCCTCTGTAACGGTTGGACGATAATAAAAAGTCATAGCAAATCCCGTAGCTACTTGTACTAAAAAACAAGTAAGCGTAATTCCTCCTAGACAATAAAATATGTTGACGTGAGGAGGAACATATTTACTAGTTATATCATCTGCAATTGCCTGAATCTCAAGACGTTCTTCGAACCAATCATAGATTTTATTGAGATAGGTAAACCAAGGAGACCCCCCCCCGAGAACCGTATATGAAAATTTCATCTCGTACGGCTCAAACATAAACACCCCAATACTATAGTTCTAACGGATGTGTGGAATAGAAAGTTTTTAATTTATGAATTCTATGCATTCCTTTTTTTTTTCTTAAGATATGTAAAGAATAAAAAACCCGAAAACTATTCTTTGTGGTTATAATGCCAAAAAATCAAGTCGGCTCATTCGTCTCTATATTGATCATTATAGGCCTCTTGAATCTTCTATTTACCTATTTTCTTTGTTGTTATTTATGTGTAATGCGGCTTTACTGCTGTTTTTTTATTGATAGGAATTCTCTTGTTAAGACCCTATGAATCGATTAAAACCTCAGATTCATACTAGAACCACGACGATTCAATAAAACCTTCTCAAACTAAGTCCCAAAATTCCCTGAGTAAGAACCGTTGGATCATCACTTATTCAATGACTAGATCTAATGACGAAAAATCAAAAAAAAAATCTTTGTCCTTTGATCAAAATAAGCCTAAACGGAAGTTTGAAAGAAAAAAAATCTTTCTATTTATAACTTTTAACTCTTTAAAAAAAATTTTGAAGTCCGGCCACGAGGTCTGACTATTAAGTATGAATCATAGTTCTAATACTTTAGTAATCTATAGTAATCTATTTCATATATTCCGTGCTCCAGATACTAAAATGAATATCCGACGAAGTAAAACCATCTCTATCAAGATGACAGATCTATTCTCTGTACTAGCCATAGGATCAATTATAACAAGTCACACACTCATATTCCGGAAATACAGAAAAAAGAAATTCCACGGTCGAACTACCAAAATAAACTGGGATAAAAATCAGAAAACTAAATGCTTCACTTTGTATTGAAAAAGCTAGTTAATGGTTCTTGTAAATCTAATTCATTAAATCTAATTCATTGAAATTCCATCTAGTAAAATGGAAGAATTATAAATCTCCAAAATAATAGATAGAAATACTGCAAATAGAGCCATTGCGAGACCCATCAAAGGAGTAGTTCCCCAACCAGGAGCTACTTTACCATATTCTGAATTCAATGGTTTCAATAAACTCCCAGCATTAGTTCGTTTTGGGCGGCCAGATCTAGAACTACCCTCAACGGTTTGTGTAGCCATAATATTTTATATTCATTAAGATCTGTTGACTTTGTATACCATTCCGTTGTAAATAAATGATCTTATCATAGATCCATTGTGGTCTTAAAACTACATAATGTCTTAAAACTATATAATAATGGAAACAGCAACCCTAGTTGCCATCTTTTTATCTGGGTTACTTGTAAGTTTTACCGGGTACGCCTTATATACTGCGTTTGGGCAACCCTCTCAACAACTAAGAGATCCATTCGAGGAACACGGGGACTAGTCGAAGTAACGATCCTCCCACTGTTGGGAGGATCATTACTTTCAATTGAGATAATGAAAAATCATTTCACCATTTTACTTTTTAGTTGGAACTTTAGGCGGTTCGCGAAAAAAGATAGCGAAAAAAATTATTCCTAGAGTTGAGACTAAAAGGAATGTATAAACCAATGCTTCCATAGATTCGATCGTGGTTTACAATTATAGCTTCCATAGCTGTTTATTTTGGATCGTCTCCCGGATAAAGAAAGAACAAAAAGGACAAATGGCAAATCAAGATTTATCCGGTAACCTAACCCTATAGTCAGTCAAATAAAATAAAAACGAAAGGTAACAAAGCAATATGTATCAAACTCCCTGTCTTCTTGTAGTTGGATCTCCAAGTTTTTGGAATGCCCCAAATTCCACTTGAGCATCTAAATCTGGATCAATACCAGCAAAAACATCTCTAAACAGGGTTCTAGCACCATGCCAAATGTGTCCGAAGAAGAAGAGCAAAGCAAACGAAGCATGCCCAAAGGTAAACCAACCCCTTGGACTGCTACGAAAAACACCATCGGATTTCAAAGTAGCACGGTCTAATTCAAAAATTTCACCCAATTGAGCACGTCTAGCATATTTTTTCACAGTAGCAGGGTCACTATAACTGACTCCATTCAGTTCGCCGCCATAGAACTCAACAGTTACACCTACTTGTTCGACACTATATTTTGATTCTGCCCGTCTAAAAGGAACATCAGCTCTAACAATTCCGTCCCCATCGACCAAAACAACTGGAAATGTTTCAAAAAACGTCGGCATACGACGTACAAAAAGTTCATGCCCCTCTTTATCTCTAAAGATAGGATGTCCTAACCACCCAACAGCTATTCCATCCCCGTTGTCCATTGAACCCGCTCTGAATAATCCCCCTTTTGCCGGATTATTGCCGATGTAATCATAAAAAGCTAGTTTTTCAGGAATTTTAGACCAAGCTTCAGATAAACTTTGATTTTCGGCTAAGCCAGCACCAATTCTTCGATATATTTCTTGTTGGAAGTATCCTTGATCCCATTGATAGCGCGTCGGACCAAACAATTCAATCGGGGTAGTTGCTGAACCATACCACATAGTTCCAGCAACTACAAAAGCTGCAAAAAAGACAGCAGCAATACTACTGGAAAGGACGGTTTCAATATTTCCCATACGTAATCCTTTGTATAGGCGTTGGGGCGGACGAACACTAAGATGAAATAGGCCTGCCAATATGCCTAAGGTCCCTGCTGCAATATGGTGAGAAGCTATTCCTCCCGGAACAAAAGGATCAAAACCTTCCACACCCCACGCTGGATTTACGGCCTGTACCCTTCCGGTTAGTCCATAAGGATCGGACACCCATATTCCAGGACCATACAATCCTGTTACATGAAATGCACCAAAACCAAAGCAAGCCACCCCGGAGAGAAATAAATGAATTCCAAAGATTTTAGGCAAATCCAAAGAGGGTTTTCCTGTACGTTCATCAGTAAATATTTCTAGATCCCAGTATACCCAATGCCAGATAGCTGCCAAAAAACACAAGCCAGAAAACACAATATGTGCCCCGGCCACACCTTCGTAACTCCAAATACCCGGATTCGTTACAGTCCCCCCTGTGATACTCCAACCGCCCCACGAATTCGTTATTCCTAAACGAGTCATGAAGGGTATAACGAACATACCCTGTCTCCACATTGGATCAAGAACAGGATCAGAAGGATCAAAAACGGCTAATTCGTATAGAGCCATCGAACCGGCCCAACCAGCAACCAGAGCTGTATGCATTATATGGACAGCAATCAAACGACCCGGATCATTCAATACGACGGTATGAACACGATACCAAGGCAAACCCATGGAAATACCCCTTTATCAACGAAAAATAGACACAATGTAACTTTATTGCATTGGAAAAAGCTATGCTATGGACCCCCTTTTTTAGGGGATTCTCTTGGGGAAAGGATTAATATTTGTTTGATGCTTTGCGTAATAATTACTTTTAGTAATAATGAAACTTTTTTGTTCGTAGGAACAAAAAGAAGCAGATCTATTCTATACCCGATAAGTAACAATACGCAATGGTAAGGGGTTGATACCATTTTATATGCGTGAATCTATATATATTTGTTCATCATTCAAAAAACTCATTTGTAAGAATTTTCCTTAATTTATTTTGTCTTCTTTTTTTATTTTATGAACTTAGTCAATCTATGGATAAAATAGGATAATAAAATCAATAGCATTAGGTCACTAAACCCACTGTTACGCTTTCACATCAAAGTGAGATATAGTACTTAATTTTCTTTTATTTAATGCCTATTGGTGTTCCAAGAGTACCCTTTCGAAGTCCTGGAGAGGAAGATGCATTGTGGATTGACGTATAGTGCGACTTGTCAGATATATTGGGCGTACGGTATTTCCCCGTTCTCTTCCCCGATCGAGATATTCCCTCTTTCGCCCGAGAAAGATTGATTCAATTATCAAAAATTTGGAGCGTGAAGTGCAATTAGATCCATTTTTTAGGGAGGGTATACGGATTAATATTATCAATTAGAATAATTTATGGTTGGCTTGGTTAAACCAATTAAATGAAGTATCCAGGCTCCGTTTAGAAAAAAACCAATTGGTAATAAATATATTTAATATATTTATGATTATGACTTAATATCATATTTATATCATATTTTAGTTATTTCGATTTATTTAGATATTTAGAAATAAAAGTGATGTTAATCAATCGAGTAATATGATGAATGCGTTGAATATTTGTTGGAAGACATGAAATAAATCGAAAAAAAAAATAGGGAAGTCGTAGCAAAAGGACGTGGTATTGGGGCATTTGTCCTATATGTACAAATCCAAATCGGGCGGATCTTTACGCGGAGTAGAGCATAAACCTAAAAAAATTGAAGAAGCCCAGTCAGGAACAAGAAAATTACATCGCGGTTTAAATTGTATCTCGATGAAACAATACATCAATGAGAAGTTAGTCAGATAAGCTTAGCAATTTTTTTTAGATAAACAAAACAGGCCAAAACTCATCTTTCTTCAAAAATGAAAGAAAAGTCCATTTTATTTATTTTATTAAGTTAAGTTATAAGTTAAAAACCCTGTTATGAAAAAAAAGTTAGAATCTACACATTGATTCCCTTTATTAATGATTTTTGTTGAACCGTATGCATCAAAAGGTGCATGTACGGTTTCTAAGGGATACCATTTTATCCCAATCAACCGACTTTATCGAGAAAGATTACTTTTTTTAGGCCAAGGGGTTGATAGCGAGATCTCGAATCAACTTATTGGTCTTATGGTATATCTCAGCATAGAGGATGATACCAAAGATCTGTATTTGTTTATAAACTCTCCTGGCGGGTGGGTAATACCCGGAGTAGCTATTTATGATACTATGCAATTTGTGCGACCAGATATACAGACAATATGCATGGGATTAGCCGCTTCGATGGGATCTTTTATTCTTGTCGGAGGGGAAATTACCAAACGTTTAGCATTCCCTCACGCTCGGCGCCAATGAGTTTTTTATTTGATTTGAGAGAAAAAAAAACTATGCCTTCGCTCTATATGAATATTTAAGTAATAATAGCATGGCACTTCGAATTCGATATGAGAAATGTTTTTTATTTAAACCGTTAGATTACGTATCGAAAGAGTAGTATGAGATAAAAAGGCATTTTCGAGTTTAGTCAATCCGTCGGGAAGCCTATTTCAGCGTCACAAACTTTTTTGTTTTCACACCAGGGGGCTAACAATATTTAGGTTATATAAAGAATATAAAAATAAATCTTGTTTTTTTATTTGAAAAAAAAAAGAAACTTTGGGATTGCTAAATAACAGACGAAATAAATATATAAAGCAACGGAACCATCATAGTATTTTTATAGTATTTTTGAACTACTACAAAAGGAAGGGTGGTTATTGGATCATTTACCAACCTGAGTCTGATAGACTCTATCATTTATTTTCTATTTGTAAGTAAGGTAAAAAAAAGTAAATTCCATTATAGAGCCGTATGCAATGTGCAAAAGATGCCTGTACGGTTGTTCAATTATATCTTTTTTGATTAGTCTTTATCTACTCACCTTTCACTTTCATCATGTGAGTATAGAAGAAACATTTTTTATGTTATATCATATATTATATTATATTATCAGGGTAATGATCCATCAACCCGCTAGTTCTTTTTATGAGGCACAGACGGGAGAATTTGTCTTGGAAGCGGAAGAGCTGCTGAAGCTGCGCGAAACCATCACAAGGGTTTATGCACAAAGGACAGGCAAACCCTTATGGGTTGTATCTGAAGACATGGAAAGAGATGTTTTTATGTCAGCAACAGAAGCCCAAGCTCATGGAATTGTTGATCTTGTAGCGACTGAATAAAAAAGAACAAGGATTTCACATGAATTCGTGATTTGATATTTTTTCTTCTTACCGAATTTACTACTCTATTTAGAAATTTCTAACTATAGAAATTTCTAATATAGAAAAAAAAAGAATTCCTAAGCATCCGGTTAAGATCGATCTAAACCAGCCCATTATATATATATGATTCAACATGCCAACTATTAAACAACTTATTAGAAACACAAGACAGCCAATCAGAAATGTCACGAAATCCCCCGCTCTTGGAGGATGTCCTCAGCGACGAGGAACATGTACTAGGGTGTATGTGCGACTCGTTCAGACCGTGGACTAGGATAAAAGAAAGAAAACAATTGATCCAGTATCACCAATTCGTACCAGTGAGTAGGATAGAATGGACGAACTCCATTGAATATTCAATAACTTAAAAAAAAAGATCTATCCTTCGATTGGGGTATCAAATGTATGGTTCCCGTTGGTGCAAATCCAATCACCTCAATTTAAAATTTAAGATGAGAAAGGATTCCCCATTGATAGCAAATGGTATTCATTAAGCAGGGGAAATCTTATTTTAAAAAGTCAAAATTTTAGGCCTTATTCTTGCAAGAACGGACTAACAGGGTCAGCTACTCAGCAAATCTTCATAATTAAATACCGTTACTGTATAAATAGATCTCGTTGTGAAAGAACTAGTACTAGATAATTTTTGGTAGAGCCAAAGGATGTGAACTGTACAAGTTAACAATAACATTCATTAAATGAAGGAAGGGCTCCGGTGTATAGAGAGGACCTCGCCGTTTAAGAAGTAACCATAGAAACGATGGAACCCACTAGAATCTATTTTTATTTATTACTTTTTATTTACTATGTGTTTTTGATACCTAGTATCAATACAATTTTTATTTCTATTTTATTTCTAGGCGAAATGCCTAAAAAAAAATCGTGGTCGGGAAGGTTAGAGTAGCAAAAGCCATTGGAATTTTTATTTTATACATTGGAAGAATCCGTTTTGTTATTAATAGACTAGGACACGGGAAGGGAATAACTGAAAGAAAGGAAATCAATTAGTTATTCATCAAAGTTTCATTTATTCAATGACCAGAATTAAACGAGGGTATATAGCTCGAAGACGTAGAACAAAAATACGTTTATTTGCATCAAGTTTTCGCGGGGCTCATTCAAGACTTACTCGGACTATTACTCAACAGAAAATAAGAGCTTTGGTTTCGGCTCATAGGGATAGGGGTAGACAAAAGAGAGGTTTTCGTCGTTTGTGGATCACTCGTATAAATGCAGTAATTCGAGACAATAAAGTATACTTTAGTTATAGTAAATTAATAAACAATCTGTACAAGAAACAGTTGCTTCTTAATCGTAAAATACTTGCCCAAATAGCTATATTAAATAAGAGTTGTCTTTATATGATTTCCAATGAGATCATAAAATAAAGAGATTGAAAGGAATCCGTTGGAATGGTTTAAACGGAGTTCTCTGGAAAATGAACTCTGGGAAGGTAGAGTAGAAATTAGTATGATAAAATATGAAACCGTCGTCAAAATGAAAATGAAGAAACACGTTCAATAAAAAGTATTTCTTCCCCTATTTTTTTTTCAAACGACACGACAATCAAATCTGTATTTCCTATTTTTAGAAAAAATAGCGTCAATCCGCATTTGAGTTTGGATTGGAATTTTTTTGATTCAATTCAAGAGTCATCCTATTTTTTTCTGGTTCTAAGACCCGGAGTTCTAGTGGTTGACTCGCTTCTTTCAAATTGTTTCTCATTATTAAGAAAAGGTAACGGAGATAAAATACGAGCTTGTTTTATAGCAATAGTAATTAATCGTTGCTGTTTTAAGGTCAATCGATTCACCCGTCTAGATAATATTTTTCCTTGTTCGCTAATAAATCGACTAATTAAACTCATGTTTCTATAATCAATTCGATCCCCCGATTGGATCGGAGGCAAACGCCTACGAAAAGATCGCTTGGATTTCAGAAAGATTCGCTTGGATTTATCCATGGTTTGTTTATTCCTTATCCTTTTGTTTATTCCTTATCCTAAAGAAAAGACCCGAATCCTATTTCTTAATTCTCCATCACATTTGATCTGATCGAAATAGGATTTGGTTTGTTTATATTTAAATTAATATATATTAGATATATCTAATATGTCATTTTTAATCTTACTTGGAACGGAAAACTGACACACGAGGGACCGGTTCGATCTATTTCTTTATCTCCCCGTGAATCGTATGTTTGTAACAACAGGGACAGAATTTTTTCAATTCCAATCGACTAGGCGTATTATGTCGATTCTTTTGAGTAATATATCTGGAAATGCCCGTTGATTCCTTATTAACACGATTTCGAACACAACTGGTACATTCCAAAATCACCGTTACTCGGACATCTTTACCCTTGGCCATGAGCCTCCTTTGGTTTTTGATTCATTCAATTCTTTAATTTTCCGATCCGAAATGAGGAAGAAGAAAGGAACAAAAAAAACAGGTAACTCGAAATCTAATTATGAAAGAAAGATTAGATTTCGTTGCAATAAATCAATATAGTAATAAATTAAGTAATATAATGATTTCTAGCTATATTACTAGATTTCGAATTTTAAATTACCAAACAGCATTTCATTTTTATTTAAGCATCTTGTATGATATTGTTGCCCCAACCATCGCATTTCACTCTATTTTTTATTAATTTTATTTAAATTTGAGCCTGGCCCGAGTTATTAGTTTCAACGAGGGGAAAGGAAATCCCCCCCCCCTTTTTTTCTAACATATATTCGAAAAAAAAAGAAGGGAAGGGATTAGTTACAGATATTTGATTCTATCTCTAATCCCTTTCCCCCCTACCATACCATATTAATAACAAGAATTAAAAAAAGGGGAATATCAACGCATCGGGAAAAAAACGATTGATCTCTATCAATAAACCTGCTAAAGATCCGAACCATAGAGTACTTACTACCGGTGCCACGGAGAGATATGTTTTTAGATCTCGCATTTTAAATTCTCCTCCTTCTTTATTATTTCTAATACATAATGGTAATACATATATAACCAGATGTGTATATGTACTTAATGACTGGCCGCTTTTATTTGTACGCGGAATCCCTAATTCAAGTTGAAATGTACAAAATAGATTGTACTTTTTTATTTAATCTTAAAAGAAACAAACATGCCCCTTTAGGCCAGAAATTCGCGAAAAATAGTCATTTTTTTACAGGGTCTCATATTTATTTCATACTTTAATATAATAGAAATATAATATATAATAGAAGTCCCTTACTATTTTTATTTAGTCTAATTCTATTTATATGAAACCAAAAAGAAGAAATGACAAGATATTTATCTATATCAATGGAAGAAATAAAGATATGGAAAACAAAACAGGGATTCTCTACAATGACACTGTAGACCAATTGAAAGGGATGTAGCGCAGCTTGGTAGCGCGTTTGTTTTGGGTACAAAATGTCACGGGTTCGAATCCTGTCATCCCTACCTATTACTTATCTTCTGAACAGTAACGGGGGAGATCGATTAAAAGAAAATTGGATATCCATAAGAAATCTTTTATTTTATGATAGTATATATCCAAGACGTATTGGGGTCAAAAAATATTCTTTGTGATAATAAAGCGCTCTTAGTTCAGTTCGGTAGAACGTGGGTCTCCAAAACCCGATGTCGTAGGTTCAAATCCTACAGAGCGTGATTCTGTGTTCTTGTTAGTCACGCTAGGTCAAAATTCCCACCTAAAAAATGAAACCAATCTAATTTTGACTCCCCGCGAATTAAAGGAAGTAGGAGGTCAATCAAAAAAGGGATGCTAATTAATCAAAG